CAACCTCTATTGCTCTCGCGTAAAGCCTTTTTTTTTACGCGATAGGAAAAAGTGACTACAAATTCCCCTTTTTGTTTGCGAATCCCTGTTTGTATCCTTTGAGCGCACGCCCATAAGTAGCGATCAAGGAAATCGATCAAACGATCCCAATACCGTGAAAGAGAAACTTCCCAGATCCAGGGAAGCTTATCATAAAGGGCTTCGAAAAGGGGTTTTATTCGTTCTTTGAGCAAAAAGATAAAGATCGGATAGATTCGAACCGCAATTGCAAAGGTAATAACTACTATGCTAGCCCAAATCATGATCTTCACCAACTTGGATTTGGTTCTCTCGCGAAAATCGCGAGTTGCAGAGATGAGAACCATGAAAAGCAAGATCCCGAATAAGAAAACAGAAACCGAGGAAACCACAAGAGTGAAGACTAGTAGAGTCTCGTCTTTTGTCATTCTTTGCTCCTTTTTCACTCAATGATTCATTCGAATTTCCCAACCAAAAATTCTATATGTCTATTCTATGATATTTCTATATATAGAATATGATATCTAATATGACACCCGATTTGTCAAAGGGATTGGTGACTTACCCATTTCATATAGCAATCCCTGATCAAAGAAAGAACAATATCCATTTCAAAACATTTCTAACGGATTCCTTGGTTCGGACCGACGAAGTAATGGCACTCGATTATTATCAACCCGACTGCAATCTTTTTCTGTCGGTAAGGATTGCACCAGAGCACCTTCTACTTCTAATAGGCCATGAACTATAGATAGAGAAGAATCATTCTGAGCGAGTCCATAAGAAGCGACCCACTTTTTCATCGGTTCCGGAGGAAGACCAAAGATCTTGCGCGACCGGTCCGCCAGAAAAACTCAAAAGAGAAAGAAGTCTCGTTAATCTCCTCATGCTCGTTCCAAGTTCGAAGTACCGTTTGGCCAAAGAAAAACCCGCTTCCTAACACGATTGCCTCTTTATATAGATAGATATAGGATCTATGGGGTTATTACTTAGAAGTCTATTTTGTACAAGATCCCCTCCTATCTGATAGAAAAGGGTCCCATGATCCCGAGCCGGTCTTATCTTGGCTCGCAAACCCCAAGTTTGTCTATGAAGAGCTAATCTAATTGTATTAGTTTCTATAATGGATTTCTTATGTGGAATACTAATGGATAGGGCCCCGTTGCTAAGTGCTACAAGATCTAATGCACTGGAACTCGTGGTTATGGACCCGAATCCTTTAGTATGGAACATTGTCTTTTCCAAGTAAAAACCCCTAGTATATGAAAGAATGAAAAGGTGCTTTCGTTCTTGTGGAATAAGAAGCCCTCGTACCTTAATGAAAGGAAAATAGGAATTTTTCGTTAGATATTTGACCAAATAGGATCGTCCAGGTCCTATAGAACCTATCACTAAAATACCCGATAGGGCTAAGCGGAACGAAAAGGGTTTTCCATGAGATGGTAAATGAAAACGATTAGCCCCACACGAGGTTTGGGAATAAGTGATTGTCTGATAATGAGCAAGGAATATACGTCTTTCTGCTAAAGAGGATCTATTAAACTCATAATTCATTAGATCCTTGTTAGCAATGTCAAGTAGGTATCATAAGTAAATGGATCCCGGTTGTTCAATCCTTTGATAACCAAGGTCCTTCTTTGCTAAAGAGAAATGATCACTATGAGTCAGACTCAATAGAATTGGATCCATTCCAAATAGCGAGAATTAGGATTCTTGATCCCTCTCAATCTCTCTTTCAATTCGAGGATCCAGAGAGGTGTTTTCATAGTCATCTCCGAATATTTGCCATCTCCGAATATTTTGATTTCATTTTTCTATGATATGTCTTTCTATATGAAAATTGGTTATTTACGATGTACGATGATCCCTGTTAAGCATCCATGGCTGAATGGTTAAAGCGCCCAACTCATAATTGGTAAATTTGCGGGTTCAATTCCTGCTGGATGCACGCGAACGGGAACGTTCCATAAGTCTATTGGAACTGGCTCTCTATCCATGGAATCTCATCCATCATCCATACATAACGAATTGGTATGGTATATTCATACCATAACATAAGAACAATAAGAACTCGAATTCTTATCGATACTGGAACTCAGAGCATAGGAGGGAAAGTCGATTTATGGATGGAATCAAATACGCAGTATTTACAGAAAAAAGTCTTCGTTTATTGGGAAAGAATCAATATACTTTTAATGTCGAATCGGGATTCACTAAGACAGAAATAAAGCATTGGGTCGAGCTCTTCTTTGGTGTTAAGGTAGTAGCTGTGAATAGCCATCGACTACCCGGAAAGGGTAGAAGAATGGGACCTATTCTGGGACATACAATGCATTACAGACGTATGATCATTACCCTTCAACCGGGTTATTCTATTCCACTTCTAGATAGAGAAAAGAACTAAAGGAGAATACTTAATAATACGGCGAAACATTTATACAAAACACCTATCCCGAGCACACGCAAGGGAACCGTAGACAGGCAAGTGAAATCCAATCCACGAAATAAATTGATCCATGGACGGCACCGTTGTGGTAAAGGTCGTAATGCCAGAGGAATCATTACCGCAAGGCATAGAGGGGGAGGTCATAAGCGCCTATACCGTAAAATCGATTTTCGACGGAATCAAAAAGACATATCTGGTAGAATCGTAACCATAGAATACGACCCTAATCGAAATGCATACATTTGTCTCATACACTATGGGGATGGTGAGAAGAGATATATTTTACATCCCAGAGGGGCTATAATTGGAGATACTATTGTTTCTGGTACAAAAGTTCCTATATCAATGGGAAATGCCCTACCTTTGAGTGCGGTTTGAACTATTGATTTACGTAATTGGAAGTAACCAATTAGGTTTACGACGAAACCTAGAAATCGATCACTGATCCAATTTGACTACCTCTACGGGATAGACCTCAACAGAAAACTGTTGAGTAACGGCAGCAAGTGATTGAGTTCAGTAGTTCCTCATAGAAAATTATTGACTCTAGAGATATGGTAATATGGAGAAGACAAAATTGTTTGAAGCACGCACAGAACCGGAAGCGCCCCTTGTTTCAAAGAGAGGAGGACGGGTTATTCACATTTAATTTGATGGTCAGAGGCGAATTGAAAGCTAAGCAGTGGTAATTAAGACCCCCGGGTGAAAATAGGGATGTCTCCTACGTTACCCATAATATGTGGAAGTATCGACGTAATTTCATAGAGTCATTCGATCTGAATGCTACATGAAGAACATAAGCCAGATGACGGAACGCGGAGACCTAGGATGTAGAAGATCATAACATGAGCGATTCGGCAGATTTGGATTCCTTTTCTATATATCCACTCATGTGGTACTTCATCATACCATTCATATAAGATCCATCTGTCTAGAGATCGTCATATACATCTAGAAAGCCGTATGCTTTGGAAGAAGCTTGTACAGTTTGGGAAGGGGTTTTTTGAGAAAAAATAAGAATCTACTTCAACCGATATGCCCTTAGGCACGGCCATACATAACATAGAAATCACACGTGGAAGGGGTGGGCAATTAGCTAGAGCAGCAGGTGCTGTAGCGAAACTGATTGCAAAAGAGGGTAAATTGGCCACTTTAAGATTACCATCTGGGGAGGTCCGTTTGGTATCCCAAAACTGCTTAGCAACAGTCGGACAAGTGGGTAATGTTGGGGTGAACCAAAAAAGTTTGGGTAGAGCCGGATCTAAGTGTTGGCTAGGTAAACGCCCCGTAGTAAGAGGGGTAGTTATGAACCCTGTGGACCACCCCCATGGGGGCGGTGAAGGGAAAGCCCCCATTGGTAGAAAAAAACCCACAACCCCTTGGGGTTATCCTGCGCTTGGAAGAAGAACTAGGAAAAGTAAAAAATATAGTGATAGTTTTATTCTTCGTCGCCGTAAGTAAATATGTAACTAGGAATATGGAAAATTGCATTGCAATAATGCGATGGGCGAACGACGGGAATTGAACCCGCGCATGGTGGATTCACAATCCACTGCCTTGATCCACTTGGCTACATCCGCCCCTTATCCAGCTAAAGGATTTTCTCTTTTTTCCACTCATCATTATTCTATTTATTCTGACCTCCATACCTCGATCGAGATAGTGGACATAGGATGCCACTCTTTAAAATGAAAAAAGGAGTAATCAGCTGTGACACGAAAAAAAACGAATCCTTTTGTAGCTCGTCATTTATTGACAAAAATCGAAAAGGTCAATATGAAGGAGGAGAAAGAAACAATAGTAACGTGGTCCCGGGCATCTAGCATTCTACCCGCAATGGTTGGCCATACAATCGCGATTCATAATGGAAAGGAACATATACCTATTTACATAACAAATCCTATGGTAGGTCGCAAATTGGGGGAATTCGTGCCTACTCGGCATTTCACGAGTTATGAAAGTGCAAGAAAGGATACTAAATCTCGTCGTTAACTGAATTCAGAATAGAAAGATTCAGAATAAACAAAATTTATAGGATTCAAATAAAGTAAAGGTAGGCGGGGAATAACCTTATTTATGACAAGTTTCAAATTGGTAAAGTATATCCCTAGGATAAAGAAGAAGAAGAACGGGCTACGGAAACTCGCAAGAAAAGTTCCAACTGACCGTCTACTTAAGTTCGAACGGGTTTTCAAAGCACAAAAACGTATACATATGTCTGTTTTTAAAGCACAAAGAGTTCTTGATGAGATTCGCTGGCGTTACTACGAGGAAACCGTTATGATACTGAATCTCATGCCTTATAGAGCATCTTATCCCATCTTAAAGTTGGTTTATTCGGCAGCAGCAAATGCTACTCATTATAGGAATTTCGACAAAGCTAATTTATTCATAACAAAAGCCGAAGTGAATAGAAGTACTATTATGAAAAAATTCAGACCTCGGGCTCGAGGACGTGGTTATCCTATAAAAAAAACCATGTGTCATATAACAATTGTACTAAATATAGTAAAGAAATCTAAATAATATAGTAAAGAAATCTAAATAACTTTTAGATCAACCTAAGATTTCGATTCCCAGTAAAAAAAAAAAAAAAAATAGAATAGAAAAATATGGGACAAAAAATAAATCCACTCGGTTTCAGACTTGGTACAACCCAAAATCACCATTCCTTTTGGTTCGCACAACCAAAAAATTATTCTGAAGGTCTACAAGAAGATAAAAAAATACGGAATTGTATCAAGAACTATATACAAAAGAATAGGAAAAAAAGCTCGAATAGAAAACTAGAATCAGACTCAAGTTCCGAAGTAATTACACATATAGAAATTCAAAAAGAAATCGATACAATTCACGTTATAATCCATATTGGATTCCCCAATTTATTAAAGAAAAAAGGAGCAATCGAAGAATTAGAGAAAGATATCCAAAAGGAAGTTAATTCTGTAAACCAGAGACTTAATATTGCTATCGAAAAAGTTAAAGAACCTTATAGACAACCTAACATTCTTGCGGAATATATAGCTTTCCAATTAAAAAATAGAGTTTCCTTCCGAAAGGCAATGAAAAAAGCCATTGAATTAACTAAAAAAGCGGATATAAAGGGAGTCAAAATCAAAATTGCGGGCCGTCTAGGAGGGAAAGAAATTGCACGTGCCGAATGCATCAAAAAGGGTAGACTTCCCCTCCAAACAATTCGCGCTAAAATTGATTATTGCTGCTATCCAATTCGAACTATCTATGGAGTATTAGGTGTAAAAATTTGGATATTCGTAGAAGAAGAATAACTAACCTTGTCGTCTCATTCTGGCCAGTGATAGAATAAAAAAGACAAGAGCATTATTTTTCCAAAAATCCCAGAAAAAAAAATTATACCTCTTTCTATAAGATTTAATGAAAATTGAAAAATCTTTTAATATAATTGCTATGCTTAGTGTGTGACTCGTTAGTTTTTTCTTTAGGGTCAAAAAAATAGAAATTCAAAAAAAAAAAACAAAAAAATTGAGCGAACCCTACTAAAAATAGAAAAAATTTTAGTAATTATAGAAAATTAACTAATAACCAACCTATTGCTTCGTATTGTCGAGATCCTAACAAAGAAACAGTCACTATGTGAATAAATACATCTACCATAAATGAGTAGATCTATCATATAGTTGTAGCAACTGCATTTTTTTTCTCTAAAAAAGAAACCGGATTCTAGGTTGTGAAACAAAACTAAAGGGATGTGGATAAAAGGAGGGATGATAGATAGAAAGAAGAAGAATAAGAAAGATATAAGATTCCAATGTGTATGGTCTATGAATTCCATTATAAAAGGCAATGTGAGAAAGCATCAATATAATAATAAAAAAAAAAAATAAGAGAGAATTTAAAATCGTAATTTTGCGAAACAATAAATAAAAATTGAAAGCAATAATAAAGAGCAGACCTGGTTAATAAAACTAAGAAAATTAACTCGAAAAATTTGGAAGCTCCGTTGCAGGATTCAAATCTAACCATTAAAGGAGAAGCTGTGGGAACGACAAAACCTATGACTGCATAGGATTTATTTTATTGAAAAGAATCCTAATACTTCATTGGGTGGGATGGCGGAACAAACCAAAAAAATTGCTTTATTTGATAAGGTTATAAATTAACAAATAAGACAAGAAAGAGTAAATATTCGCCCGCGAAATCTTTATTGGATTAGAATACTTTACTATGATTCAATAAGGGTAAAAATATGGATATTCCTTATAAAAAAGAAAGATTACATTATCTACAAATATAGAATTTGGATATATTCTGGATCTTCTTTCTTTACTATATATTTTTGTATTTTAAGAAATGCAAAATAAAAAAAACCTATTCCATTTCCATTATATATTGATGTGTATCTATCCGTAATATTTTTGAATATTATGGAATTAGAGAAATTTGCACGCTTTCTCATTTCATTCGCGAGGAGCTGGATGAGAAGAAACTCTCATGTCCAGTTTTGCAGTAGAGATGGAACTAAAAAAAACCATCGACTATAACCCCAAAAGAACTAGATTTCGTAAACAACATAGAGGAAGAATGAAGGGAAAATCCTGCCGAGGCAATTGTATTTGTTTTGGTAGATATGCTCTTCAAGTACTTGAACCCGCCTGGATTACAGCGAGACAGATAGAAGCAGGACGAAGAGCAATGACACGATATGCACGTCGTGGTGGAAAACTATGGGTACGTATATTTCCCGACAAACCGGTTACACTAAGACCCACAGAAACACGTATGGGCTCGGGAAAGGGATCCCCCGAATATTGGGTAGCTGTTGTTAAACCAGGTCGAATACTTTATGAAATGAGCGGAGTATCTGAAACTATAGCTAGAGCAGCTATCTCAATAGCTGCCAGTAAAATGCCCATACGAAGCCAATTTCTTAGATTAGAGATATAGACCGCCAAAAAAAAAAGGAGTATTGAAGATAAAAAACCCCGGGTTTTCCTTCTGGAGAGACAATATATCTTTCATTCCTTTGCAGTGAAATAACAAATGGAAATCAAAATAATATGATTCAACCTCAGACCCTTTTAAATGTAGCGGATAACAGTGGAGCTCGAAAATTGATGTGTATTCGAGTCATAGGAGCTGCTGGTAATCAGCGATATGCTCGTATTGGTGATGTTATTGTTGCTGTAATCAAAGACGCAGTGCCCCAAATGCCTCTCGAAAGATCCGAAGTAATTCGAGCTGTAATTGTACGTACATGTAAAGAATTCAAATGTAAAGACGGTATAATAATACGCTATGATGACAATGCAGCAGTTATCATTGATCAAAAAGGAAATCCAAAAGGAACTCGAGTTTTTGGTGCAATTGCCGAGGAATTGAGAGAATTGAATTTTACTAAAATAGTTTCATTAGCTCCTGAAGTATTATAAATACTAGTAGATGAGATATAGATCAAAGAAAAAATTAGTAGATTGTGTTTTACGTATATGCTTTAAAATCCAAAATAAAAAGAAAAAGGAAAACATGTAGATTATCTAAAAATTAGGAGGAACCTAGAATTAGAGTCTTATGGGCAAGGACACTATTGCTGATTTACTAACCTCTATAAGAAACGCAGACATGAGTAAAAAAGGAACTGTTCGAGTAGTATCTACAAATATTATCGAAAACATTGTTAAAATACTTCTACGAGAAGGTTTTATTGAAAGTGTTCGGAAACATCAAGAAAGTAACAGATATTTCTTGGTTTCAACGTTGCGACATCAAAAGAGAAGGACTCGAAAGGGAATATATAGAACTAGAACCTTTTTAAAGCGTATCAGCCGACCTGGCTTACGAATTTATGCTAACTATCAAGGAATTCCTAAGGTTTTGGGCGGAATGGGAATTGCTATTCTTTCTACTTCTCAAGGTATAATGACAGATCGAGAAGCTCGACTAAAGAGAATTGGGGGAGAAGTCTTATGTTATATATGGTAACGGCCCCGCCTATAGTACCCGAATTCTATCTCGAACTTCCTATTTTGAAAATGCAAATAGAAAAATAGGAGAAAAAAATATGACAGAAAAAAAAAATAGGAGAGAAAAAAAAAACCCGAGAGAAGCAAAAGTTACTTTCGAAGGTTTAGTTACGGAAGCCCTACCCAACGGAATGTTTCGAGTTCGCTTAGAGAATGACACCATCATCCTGGGCTATATTTCAGGAAAAATCCGGTCCAGTTCTATACGAATATTGATGGGGGATAGGGTCAAAATTGAAGTAAGTCGTTATGATTCAAGCAAGGGGCGTATAATTTATAGACTTCCCCATAAGGATTCGAAGCGTACCGAAGACTCGAAGGATACTGAAGATTTGAAGGATACCAAAGATTCAAAGGATTAGGTTTTTCTAGGATAATAAATTCCAAATTTCCAAATTTAAGTGAAGAGGCTTATTTTTTCCCAAAGAAAAGAGTAGATTCATAGTTTAAGAAAGGAATACCTAAATATGAAAATAAGAGCTTCCGTTCGTAAAATTTGTACAAAATGTCGATTGATTCGTAGGCGTGGGCGAATTAGAGTCATTTGTTCCAATCCGAAGCATAAACAAAGACAGGGGTAATCTTTCAAAAAGGAGCTTTCCTTTCTAAAAAGTAAAAAAAAGTACCCACATAAATGTCAAAATTCCGAATCAAAAAATGAAAGTAAAGGATATATTTAACCCTGAAACGGATATCTTTGTATCTTTTTTTCTTTTTGTTATTTCGAACTCATATTTATGAGATAATAAAATATGACAAAAGCTATACCAAAAATAGGTTCACGTAAGAAAGTGCGTATTGGTTTGCGTAGGAATGCCCGTTTTAGTTTACGGAAGAGTGCACGTAGAATAACAAAAGGGGTTATTCATGTTCAAGCCAGTTTCAACAATACCATTATAACTGTTACAGACCCACAAGGTCGGGTGGTTTTCTGGTCCTCCGCGGGTACTTGTGGATTCAAAAGCTCAAGAAAAGCATCACCCTATGCCGGTCAAAGAACAGCAGTAGATGCTATTCGTACAGTGGGTTTGCAACGAGCAGAAGTTATGGTAAAAGGGGCTGGTAGCGGAAGAGATGCCGCATTACGAGCCATTGCTAAAAGTGGTGTACGGTTAAGTTGTATACGCGATGTAACACCTATGCCGCATAATGGATGTCGACCTCCTAAAAAAAGACGTCTGTAAAAGAATTAAACCGCTTTCAAGAGAAATAAACGATTCAATGATCAAATAAATACTAATCTATTATGGTTCGAGAGGAGGTAACAGGATCCACCCAAACACTACAGTGGAAGTGTGTTGAATCAAGAGTAGATAGTAAGCGTCTTTATTATGGTCGTTTCATTCTGTCCCCACTTAGAAAAGGTCAAGCGGATACTGTCGGTATTGCCTTGCGAAGAGCTTTACTTGGAGAAATAGAAGGAACATGTATCACACGCGCAAAATTTGGGAACGTACCACACGAATATTCTACAATAGTGGGTATTGAAGAATCCATACAAGAAATTTTACTAAATTTGAAAGAAATTGTATTGAGA